AAAAATTATTTTATTAAATTTAATACTTAAATAATAAATATAATTTATATATATATATATATATATATATATATATAATGTTTTTATATTATTTAAAAAAGTTTGATTTTGGCTTATTTATTTATTTAATAATTATTTTGCATGTAAATTTTAGTAGGAAGTATTATTTATTTTAAAAAAATTTTTTAATATTAATTTAATTGCAGCATTTTATTTTAATAATTAAAAAATTTTAGAATTATTAATTTATTTTAATTTAGGCAAAAATTGTGCCAGCAGTTGCGGTTAAACAATTTATGTTAATAAATATTATTAATTTATAAATTTTAATATAAATTTATGATATTTAATGTTTTAATAATTAAGTGAAATTTTTATTTTTATTTAAATTTTTATTATATTATTTAATTTATGAAATCTGAATAATAAACTAGGATTAGATACCCTATTATTTTAGAATTAAATTTAAATTATTAAGGATTAATAGTTAAGTTCTTTAAACTTAAAAAAATTGGCGGTATTTAATTCTAATTAGGGGAATTTGTTTATTAATCGATAATCCTCTAGAGACCTTACTTTAATTTTTAATTTGTTTATTGTCGTTAACAAAATATTTTTTTAAAATTTTAATTTTTTAATATTTTAATAAAAAAAATATTTCAGATCATTATGCAGTTATATTAAAGTTTAAATGAATTACAATAAAATTTATTTATATAATGAATTTTTAATTGAAATAATTAAGATGAAAGTGGACTTAATAGTAAAATTAAATTATAAAATTAATTTGAATTAAGAATTAAATATGTACATATTGCCCGTCACTCTCGTTTTAAAATGAGATAAGTCGTAACAAAGTAAGTGTATTGGAAAATGTACTTAGTATGACAAATTAAAACTAAGAAAGTATTTTTATTTACAATAAAAAAGTTATTGTTAAATTCAATATAATTTGAAATAATTTTAAAATTATTAATTAATTTATTATTTTTTTATAAATATTATTTGTAAAAAATATTAAACTTATAAAGTTTTTGTATAATTTTATGATAAAATTTAATTTATTATAGAAAATTAGTATTGTAGAAGAATTTTAAAATATTTTGAAAAATAAAATTAAGAAAAAGTATTATTTATTTTAAGTACCTTGTGTATCAGGGTTTATTAAAATAATAATATTTAATTATATTTTTTTCGAATTTAAAAGATCTAAATATTTATAATTTTTAATGTTACATTATTATTTTAAATTTAAATTTAGTAATGAAATGTTATTCGTTTTTAAAGTTATCTAATTTTTTAATAAATAGATTTAATTTCCATATTAAATATAAAATATTAATTTTAATTGTTTTTATTTTTATTTAATATAAATATTTTAAGGGATAAGCTTTAAAATAAATTATTAAAATTTATTAATGTATATATATATATATAATATAATATAATATAGTCTTAAAAATAGATTTTATTAATAAAAATGTTTTAATTTATTATTATATAATAATTAGGAAGATTTGTTTAATATTTAATTTTTTATTAAAATTTAAAATTTAATTATTTAATTTTATTAAAAATGATAAAATTAGTAAATAATATTAATTTAATGAATTAGTAATTTTTGTTAGATTAATTTAAGGAATTCGGCAAAAATTTTATATTTGCTTGTTTAACAAAAACATCGTTTTTTGAATATAATTTAAAATTTGATCTGCTCAATGAATAAAAATTTAAATTTAAATAGCCGCGGTATCTTAACCGTGCGAAGGTAGCATAATAATTTGTCTTTTAATTAAAGGCTGGAATGAATGATTGGACAAGATATAAACTGTCTTATTTTAATTTAATATTGAATTTAATTTTTAAGTTAAAAAGCTTAAATATTTTTAAAGGACGAGAAGACCCTATAGAGTTTTATAATTATTTTAATTTAATATTAAAAGTTTATATTTAATTAATTAAATTATTTTGTTGGGGTGATAAAAAAATTTAATTAACTTTTTTATGTATTTTTACATTAATTTATGAATTTTTGATCCTTAATTTTGGATTAATAGATTAAATTACCTTAGGGATAACAGCGTAATTTTTTTTAGAGTTCTTATCAATTTAAGAGATTGCGACCTCGATGTTGGATTAAAATTTAATTTAGGTGTAGAAGTTTAAATTTTTAGGTCTGTTCGACCTTTAATATTTTACATGATCTGAGTTCAAACCGGTGTAAGCCAGGTTGGATTCTATCCTTAAAATTTTATTAATTTTTAGTACGAAAGGAATAAAATTTAAATTTATAATTGTTTAAATTTTTGATTTAAATTAATCAGTTAAAACTATTTTGTCAGATTATTGTAATAAATTTAGAATTTATTTAAGTATAATTATTTATACATATAGTAATTAGTTTAAAAGAATTATATTTAAGAATTATTAGTTTTTTAATTTTATTAATTATAGTATTAGTAGGGGTTGCTTTTTTAACTTTATTTGAACGAAAAGTTTTAGGTTATATTCAAATTCGTAAAGGACCCAATAAAGTAGGATTTATAGGAATTTTACAACCTTTTTGTGATGCAATTAAATTATTTTCTAAAGAGCAAATATTTCCTTCAGTGTCAAATTATTATCCTTATTATTTTTCTCCAATTTTTAGATTATTTTTATCTTTAATTTTGTGATTAATTGTTCCATATATTACTAACATAAATTCATTTGGTTTTAGAATTTTATTTTTTTTTTGTTGTACTAGAATTAGAGTTTATTCAATTATAATTTCAGGTTGATCTTCAAATTCTAAATATTCTGTATTAGGAGGGTTGCGATCTGTCGCTCAAACTATTTCTTATGAAGTAAGGATAGTAATTATTTTATTATTTTATGTTTTTTTAACTGAAAGTTTTAGATTTGTAGAGTTTTGTTATTATCAATTTAATTTTTATTTTTTTTTTATTAATATTCCTTTAGCAGTTATTTGATTTATTATTTGTTTAGCGGAAACAAATCGTACTCCTTTTGATTTTTCTGAGGGTGAATCTGAATTAGTTTCTGGGTTTAATGTTGAATATAGAGGGGGTGGATTTGCTTTAATTTTTATAGCTGAGTATGCTAGAATTTTATTTATAAGAATGTTATTTGTCTTAATATTTTTAGGGGGGAATTTATTTAGTTTATTTTTTTATATTAAAATAGTTTTTATTTCTTATTTATTTATTTTAATTCGAGGAACGTTACCTCGATTACGTTATGATAAATTAATAATAATAGCATGGAAAAGATTTTTACCTGTTTCATTAAATTTTTTATTATTTATTTTAATATTAAAATTTTTTTTTTTTATTTTATTAGTTTAATTTAATAAGTAAAAATCAATAAAAGATTAAAACTTTTTTAATATGTTTTCAAAACATATACTTATTTCAAGTTCATTGATTAATATATATATATATATATATATATATATTAAGCTAGGATTAAATCTCAGGTTTTTGTAATTATAGGGTTAATTAAAAAATATAAAAAATATAAAATTGTAATAACTTGTCCAATTAAAATATAAGGGTTTTCTACCGGATTAGCCCCAATTCATGTTAATAAAATGATGATTGTAATAAATATCCAAAATATTATTTGATTAATAGGATAAAAAATTAATCTTTTAAAATTTTTTAAATGATAAAAAGGTAGAATTATTAAAATTAAAATTGATATTAATAGTGCAATTACTCCTCCTAATTTTCTAGGAATAGATCGAAGAATAGCATAGGCAAATAAAAAATATCATTCTGGTTTAATGTGTATAGGGGTTAATATGGAATTTGCTTTAATAAAATTATCAGGATCTCCTAAATAATTTGGGGAAATTAAAATTAATATAATTAAAATTGTAATTATAATAATAAATCCAATAATATCTTTAAATGTGAAATAAGGATGAAAAGGAATTTTATCTAGATTTCTATTTGTTCCTAAGGGGTTACTAGATCCTGTAGTATGTAATATTATTAAATGAATTATTGTTATTGCAGTAATAATAAATGGGATGATAAAATGAAATGAAAAGAATCGAGTTAAAGTTGGATTATCAACAGAAAATCCTCCTCATAATCATTGAACTAATAATGTTCCAAGATAAGGAATTGCCGATAATAAGTTAGTAATTACTGTGGCTCCCCAGAAAGATATTTGTCCTCAAGGTAGAACATATCCTATGAAAGCTGCAGCTATAACTATGAATAAAATTAATGTTCCAATTGTTCAAGTACTTAATAGATGAAAAGATCCAAAATAAATTCCTCGGCCAATATGTAAATAAATGCAAATAAAGAAAAATGAGGCTCCATTTGCATGAATTGTTCGTATAATTCAGCCATTATTAACATCTCGACAAATATGAATTACTCTAAAAAAAGCTAATTCTACATTAGCTGAATAATGTATTGAAAGAAAAATTCCTGTAATTAGTTGAATAATTAAACATAATCCTAATAATGAACCAAAATTTCATATTGAATTAATATTTGAAGGGGTAGGTAAATTAATAAGAGAATTATTAATTATATTTAAAATATTTTTTTTGTTCATAATGTATATATATATATATAAATATTATATATATATATATATAATGGAATAAAAATGGGTTTTTATTTGATTAATTAATTAAATTAATTAAATAAATTAATAGTTATAATTTTCGGAGGGGGCCTTTATTAATTTTTACAATTTTAACTACAATAAATAGTGTTAATAATATATAATTAATTATAATTATTAAAATTTTATAGTTTGAGTAAGAAAATATTTTTTTTAAGATAATTTTTATGGTTAGATTATTTTCCCAATTTTCAAGAAAGTTAAAGTTTATAATATTTAAATTTCAAAAGAAATTAAAATAATCTAAAAAATATATTAACATTAAAAAAAAGAATAAATTAAAAAAAAAGTTTTTTTTATTAAATTTAAATTTTAAATTTGAGGTTAGGCTTGAAATATAAATAAATAAAACGAGTATTCTCCCAATTATAATTATAAATAAAATATAAGAGAATCAAAAATTGGGTCTTATAACTCCTGAATTTATTGAAATTAAAATTGTTTGAATTAATAGTGTTAATCCTATTGATAAAGGGGTTTTACAAATAATAAAATTTAATCTATTTAATAATGTTAATAATAATAATAATTTCGTGCATATACAGAAAATAGTTTATAATAAAATGATAATTTTGGGGATTATTGAAAAGTTAATTAACTTTTTTCTGAAGTTTTAAAAGATTATCTTATTTTTGATTTACAAAATCAATATTTTTGTTAAATTATTAAAACTAATTAATTTATTTAATATACTTAATTTTATAATTTTAATTTTTTTTATTGGTATTTTAAGTTTTACATTAAATCGATTTCATTTGTTAATAATTTTATTAAGATTAGAGTTTATTGTAATATTATTATATTATTTAATAATTATCTATTTAAATTTATTTGGGTTGGAATTATTTTTTATAATATTTTTTTTAATTTTTACTGTATGTGAAGGAGTATTAGGTTTATCAATTTTAGTTTTAATAGTTCGGTTTAATGGAAATGATTATTTTCAAGTTTTAAGACTATTATAAATTTATTTTTATTACTATTATATGATAAAAATTATACTCTATATGATGTTTATAGTTCCTTTGAGGTTTAAATTAAATTTTTGATTATTTCAAAATTTTTTTTTTGTTTTAAGGTTAATTTTTATATATTTTAGTTTATTTAAATTTAGTATATTTCAACTAGGAAGTTTTTTAGGGTGTGATATTTTATCATTTGGTTTAATTTTATTAACATTTTGAATTGGTTCTTTGATATTTATAGCAAGATCTATAGTTTATGAATTAAAACTATTTAAATCTTATTTTATTTTATTAATTTTGTTAATATTATTATTATTATTTTTATCTTTTAGAGTAACAGATTTATTAATATTTTATTTATTTTTTGAAAGAAGAATTATTCCTATTTTATTTTTAATTTTTGGGTGAGGATTTCAATTAGATCGTATTCAGGCTGGATTTTATTTATTGTTTTATACATTGTTTGCTTCTTTGCCTTTACTAATTTCAATTATTTATGTTTATTCTATAAAATTTTCTTTATGTTTATTTATTTTTTTTGAAGGTTTAATTTATTTATCTATGAATTATGTTTATTTATTTATAATTTTGTCTTTTTTAGTTAAAATACCTATATTTTTAGTTCATTTATGATTACCCAAAGCCCATGTGGAGGCCCCTATTTCAGGTTCAATAATTTTAGCTGCGGTTATATTAAAATTAGGGGGGTATGGGTTATTACGAATTTTTAATATTTTAATTAATTTGTGTAATAAATTTAATTATATTTGAATTAGAGTGAGAATAATTGGAGGGATTATTATTAGTTTAATTTGTTTATATCAAATTGATTTAAAATCTTTAATTGCTTATTCTTCTGTGGCCCATATAAGAATGTTGTTAGGGGGTTTAATAACTTTGTTAATTTGAGGGGTAAGGGGTTCTTATCTATTAATAATTTCTCATGGTTTGTGTTCTTCAGGTTTATTTTGTTTAGTAAATATTATTTATGAGCGTTCAGGTAGACGTAGTTTATTAATTAATAAAGGTTTAATTAATTTTATACCAAGTATAACATTATGATGATTTTTATTATGTTCTTCTAATATGGCTGCCCCTCCTTCTTTAAATTTACTAGGAGAAATTATATTAATTAATAGATTGAATAGTTGAAGTGTAATAGTTTTGTTTTTATTAATGTTTTTGACTTTTTTTAGAGCTTCATATTCTTTATATTTGTATTCTTTTACTCAGCATGGCAATTTTAATATTAATATTTATTCTTTTTCTCAAGGTTATTTACGTGAATTTATTTTATTAATATTACATTGAATTCCATTAAACTTATTAATTTTAAATAGTGAAGTATTAATTTTACTATTATAGTGATTTAACTTAAATAGTTTAAAAAATATTGATTTGTGGAATCAAAGATATAAATTTATTTGTTTATTTTAAGTTATTAATTTAAGAGTAATTTTATTTATTATTTTTTTTTTTTTAAGAGTATTGATATTTTTATTAGGTTTATATTTTGTATTATTTAATTTAATTTATTTTATTGAATATAATATTATATCTATTAATTCGTGTTCTGTTGTTATAACTATTTTATTAGATTGAAAAGTTTTTTTTTTTTTATGAACTGTTTTATTTATTTCTTCATTTATTATATTTTATAGAAAAAATTATATATTTAATGAGTTAATATTTAATCGTTTTATTTTATTAATAATAATATTTGTATTTTCAATAATTTTATTAATTATTAGGCCTAATTTAATTAGAATTTTATTAGGATGGGATGGTTTAGGTTTAATTTCATATTGTTTAGTGATTTATTATCAAAATATAAAATCTTTTAATGCTGGGATAATTACTGTTCTTTCTAATCGTATTGGAGATGTTATACTTTTGATATCAATTGCTTGAATATTAAATTATGGTTCATGAAATTATATTTTTTATATTGAATTTATAAAAAATGATTTTATTATAATTATTATTAGTATTTTTATTATTGTTGCTGCTTTTACTAAGAGAGCTCAAATTCCTTTTTCTTCTTGATTACCTGCTGCTATAGCTGCTCCAACTCCCGTATCTTCATTAGTTCATTCTTCTACTTTAGTTACTGCAGGGGTTTATTTATTGATTCGATTTGAGAATTTATTTCATGATACACAATTTAAATTTTTTTTTTTATTAATTTCTAGATTAACAATATTTATATCAGGATTTAGAGCTAACTTTGAGTTTGATTTAAAAAAAATTATTGCTTTATCTACATTAAGTCAGTTAGGAATAATATTAAGAATTTTATTTTTAGGATTTAAGGATTTAGCTTTTTTTCATTTATTAATGCATGCTTTTTTTAAAGCTTTATTATTTATGTGTGCTGGTATTTTAATTCATAGAATATCTGATTTACAGGATATTCGTATAATAGGGTCATTAAGAAATCAAATACCTTTAGTTTCTATTTGTTTTAATTTTTCTAATTTAGCTTTATGTGGATTTCCTTTTTTATCAGGATTTTATTCTAAAGATTTAATTTTAGAAATAATAATAATGTTAGATTATAATTTACTTATTGTTTTTATTTTAATTATTTCTTCTTTATTGACAGTAAGTTATACTTTTCGTTTAGTTTATTTTTCTATAATTAGATCTTTTAATATATTTTCTTTAAATATATTAAATGATTCATTTAGAGAATTAAATAAAAGATTATTAAGATTAATTATTGTGGTAATTTTTAGAGGAAGTTTGTTAAGATGAATTTTGTTCCCTTTACCTTTAATAGTATGTTTACCTTTATATTTTAAATTAATTCCTTTAATTTTAATTATAAGAGGAATAATTTTAGGGTATTATTTATATTGGTTAAGATTAAGAGTTTTTAAAATTAAATATTATAATTTTATTATATTTTTTAGAACTATATGATTTTTACCAGTAATTTCAACATTTGGTATAGTAAGATTTTTTTTATTATTAAGAAAAAATTTTATAATTTATAGAGATCAAGAATGAACAGAATTTTATTTAGGTAAAGGATACTTACTTTATTTGAATAAGTTTTCTTCTTGATTAGATTTATTATATTTTTATTTTAATAATATTATTAATTTAATATTAATTTTTATATTTATTTTGTTTTTATTGATTAAATTAAATTGTTTAAATAGCTTAAATTTAAAGCTTATTATTGAAGATAATAAAATGATTTTTAAATCTTTAGACAATATTTATAAAGATATTTTTATCTTTTTTTTATAATGAAAATATAATGTTTTTTTTATAAACTATATAAATTATAAACAGAAATATAAACGAAATTAAATCGTTAAAATAAAAAGTTAGAAGCTTTTTTTTGAATCTTCATATTTCTTTAATTGGAAAATTTTATTTCATTTTTATTATTAACATTAATATACCTCTATTTTGGTTTCAATTAATTTAAATCAGAGTTAATTTATTAACTAAAATTTCAGGTCGAAACTGAATATAAAATTTATTTCAGATTTTTTAAGATAAATTAATGATATTAATAATTTTTGATTGCAATTCAAGTGTTAGTTATTTAACTATTATCCTTTATTGGTTTAAAGTCAATTTAATGCTCCGAATTTTCATTCATAATAAGTTCCTAAAGTTAAAATAATAATAAAATATCTAGAGGTTAATATTCATAATTTTAAATTTGATATTGATAAAATAATTACTATTGGAAGTATTAAGGCAATTTCTACATCAAAAATTAAGAAAATAATAGCAATTAAAAAAAATCGAATGGAGAATGATATTCGAGTTGATCTTATAGGGTCAAACCCACATTCAAAAGGTGAATTTTTTTCTCGATCATAAAATCTTTTTTTTGATAAAATTGATGCAAAAATTATAATAATAGATGATATTAAGAAAATAATAATAATTATAATTTGAATTAGTTTTATTATTTACTCTAATTAAATTAGATTTTTTGATTGGAAATCAATTGTATTTATAGTTATACTAATGTAAATTAAATAAATTTAAATAATAAAATTATTTTCCTCATCAATAAATGGAAATATATAAAAATAATCAAACTACATCTACAAAATGTCAATATCATGCTGACGCTTCAAATCCAAAGTGATGAAAAATTGAAAAATGATTATTTTTTATACGAATTAAATTAACGAATAAAAAGGTTGTTCCAATTAAAACATGAATTCCATGAAATCCTGTAGCTATAAAAAAAATTGATCCATAAATTGAACTTGCAATAGAAAAAGGTGCTTCATTATATTCAAAAGCTTGTAATATAGAAAATAAGATACCTAAGATTACTGTTATTTTTAGTCTTTTTAGCGCTTCATTTTTGTTATTATTTATAATTCTGTGATGTGATCAAGTAATAGTTATCCCTGATGTAATTAGAATGATAGTATTTAATAAAGGGATATGTATAGGATTAAATGGTTTAATGCCCTTAGGGGGTCATATTATTCCAATTTCAATATTTGGGGATAAAGACCTATGAAAAAATGCTCAAAAAAATGATACAAAGAAAAGAATTTCAGAAATAATAAATAAAATTATTCCTCACTGTAATCCATTTATTACAAAAGTTGTATGATTCCCTTGATAAGTTCTTTCACGAACAATATCTCGTCATCATTGAAATATGATTATTAATGTTAATATTATTCCTAAAAATATTAAGTTATTATTATTATAGTGGAATCATTTAATTGATCCCATTAATAAAATTATAGTACTAAATGATCCCAATAGGGGTCAAGGTCTGAAATCTACTAAATGAAAGGGGTGATTTATTTTTGACATAATTTACTTCTCTATAATATAATGTTCTTAAAATTATAAAAACATATGCTTGGATAATTGATACTGCTGATTCTAAAATTAGTAAAAGAAATTGGGTTATAATTAAAAAAAAAATTATTGAATTTTCTAAATAAATTCCTATTGTTCTTAATAAAGTTATTAATAAATGTCCTGCAATTATATTTGCTGTTAATCGAACTGATAGAGTTAAAGCTCGAATTAGATTTCTAATTGATTCAATTAATACTATAAATGGCATTAAAATAAAGGGAGTATTTTGTGGAACTAAATGGGTAAATATATGATTAGTATTATTAATTCACCCATATAATATAAATCTTAATCATAGTGGTAGGGCTAATGTTATTGATAATCTTAAATGTCTTGTTCTTGTAAAAATATATGGAAATAGTCCTAAAAAGTTATTAAAAATAATAAATATAAATAATGAAGAAAATAAAATTGTTCTTCCTTTATTAAAAGTTCTTTTTAGTAAAGGTTTTAATTCATTATAAATTTTATTTAAACCTTTAATTCAAATTAATTTTATTCGAGAGGAAATAAATCAAAATGTTCTAGGTAAAAATATAAAAATTAGTAAAGATCTAACTCAATTTAATGAAAAGTTTATAATTCTTGATATTGGGTCAAAAATAGAAAATAAGTTTATTATCATTTTCAGTTTAATTTATTTTTTTTTAAATTTTTTACAGTAAAATTTTTGTTATTAAATTTAACAAAATTATTAAAATAATAATTAAATAAAATAATAATATAAAATAATAATATAAAGTAGATATATTGATTTAATCAATTTATTGGAAATATTTGTGGAATAAAAGAATATTAGAAATGAGTCCTAATAATTTTAATATGACATATTAATATTTTAAAATAAATTAATTCTTTTCATTAAGAGTATTCGTGACTATACTATATTATGATTTAAGAGATCAGTACTTTCTTTCAGTCACTTAATGTAAATTATTTTTTATTGATTATTAATTCATTTTAAAAATGAATGTATAGGGATTCTTTCAATTACAATGGGTATAAATCTATGATTTGCTCCACAAATTTCTGAACATTGGCCAAATATTAGACCAGGTCGATTTATTGACAATCTAATTTGATTTAATCGTCCTGGGATTGCATCAATTTTTTTTCCTAATGATGGTATGGCTCAAGAATGAATTACATCACTAGATGTAATTAGCATTCGGATATTTGAATTTATTGGTAAAATTAGGTTATTATCTACATCTAATAAACGAAATGAATTAGGTTTAATATTATTTTTTTGATTTATATATGAATCAATTTCAATGTTTTTAAAATCTGTATATTCATATCTTCAGTATCATTGATGACCAATTGATTTAATAGTTAAGATTGGGGATATTACTTCATCTATTAAATATAGTAAATGAATTGATGGCATAGCAATAAATACTAATATTAATATTGGCATTAGTGTTCAAATAATTTCAATGTTTTGTTTATTTAATATAAATCGATTTTTAAATTTATTAAAAAGTATTGATATTATTAGATAAATGATTGATGATGTAATTAAAATTAAAATTATTATTGAATGTGAGTGAAAAAATAAAAGTTGTTCTATAGATGGGGATGTTGCATCTTGGAAATTAAATCTTTTTCATATAGTTATTTCTAAAAAAAGAGGAAAATTCTTTATAAATGGATCTTAAGACCAATGCATTAATCTGCCATAATAGATTATTAGTTAAGTTTTAAAGATTGATGGTGTTTCATCAAATCTGTGGTCAGTAGGTGGTAGAGTTTGTTTTCATTCAATGAATGAATTTATATTTGAAGTAAAGATAATTTGACGTTGAGAAATTATTCTTTCCCAAATAATAAAAATTAAATATGTTGTTCTAATAAATGAGATTAATGACCCGATTGATGATAAAGTATTTCATAATAAAAATGAATCTGGATAATCTCTATAACGTCGTGGTATTCCATTTAAACCAAGAAAATGTTGGGGAAAAAATGTTAAATTTACTCCAATAAATATTATAAAAAATTGAATTTTTAATCATTTATTATTTAATGATACTCCTGTAAATAATGGATATCAATAAATAAATCCTGCAAGAATTCCATAAACAGCCCCTATTGATAATACATAGTGAAAATGAGCAACAACATAATAAGTATCATGTAAAATAATATCAATTGATGAGTTTGATAGTATAATTCCGGTGAGGCCTCCTATAGTAAATAAGAAAATAAAACCTAAAGTTCATAATATTGAAGCATTAAAATTTAATTGTGAGCCGTATATAGTAGCTAATCATCTAAATACTTTAATTCCTGTTGGTACTGCAATAATTATTGTTACTGCTGTAAAATATGCTCGAGTATCTACATCTATACCAATTGTAAATATATGGTGGGCTCATACAACAAATCCTAATAATCCAATTGATATTATTGCGTAAATTATTCCTAATGTACCAAATGTTTCCTTTTTCCCTGATTCTTGAGAAATAATATGTGAAATTACTCCAAATCCAGGTAAAATTAAAATATATACTTCAGGATGGCCAAAGAATCAAAATAAGTGTTGGTATAAAATTGGATCTCCTCCTCCTGCAGGATCAAAAAATGATGTATTTAAATTACGGTCAGTTAATAATATTGTGATGGCTCCAGCTAAAATAGGTAGTGATAATAATAATAATAAAGTAGTTAATGCTGTAGCTCAAATAAATAAAGGTAATTGGTCATATTTTATAATTTTAATTTTTATATTAATTATAGTAGAAATAAAATTAATTGCCCCTAGAATTGATGAAATTCCTGCTAAGTGTAAAGAGAAAATAGTAAGATCAACTGAGGCTCCTGTGTGGCCTATATTACTAGAAAGGGGAGGGTAAATTGTTCATCCTGTACCTCTACCGGAATTTACTATTCTTCTTGATATTAAAAATATAATTGAAGGGGGTAAAAGTCAGAAACTTATATTATTTAATCGTGGGAAAGCTATATCAGGGGCTCCTAGTATTAAAGGTACGAGTCAATTTCCAAATCCGCCAATTATAATAGGTATTACTATAAAGAAAATTATTAAAAAAGCGTGTGAAGTAACAATTACATTATAAATTTGATCATTTCCAATAAATGATCCGGGAGTCCCTAATTCTGTTCGAATAATTATTCTAAATGATAAGCCTAATATTCCTGATCAAAATCCAAAAATAAAATATAATGTTCCAATATTTTTATGATTAGTAGAAAATAATCATTTATTTATTAAGATTTAAAATAATATAAATTTTATTTAAAACTTTGAAGGTTTTTAGTTTTTTTTAACTTAAAATCTTAATTTATTATAAATATTAAAGGTAAAATTATTAATATTGATATTGTTAAATATATCATTAATATAATTATTGTAAATTTTAGTGTATTAAATTTTAATAAATTTCATTTATTGTTTATTTTGATAATTAATAATATTGAAATTAATGGGGATATATAATATAATAAAGTAATTAATGAAAATACAATAAAAATTATACTTTCTAAAATTAATTCATTTTCTATTATAATTATTAAAATTTTAAATTTTGGTAAGAATCCTACTATTGGAGGAATTCCACCTATTGATAAAAATATTAATATAACATTAATTTTTGTAAAAATATTGATATTATTATTTTTAAATAATTGATTTAAAAAATCAATATTTAAATTATTGAATATTATACAAATAAAAAAAATTGTTGTTATATAAATAATAAAATAAAAAATAAATATTTTAATATCAATCAATAATGATATTAATATTCATGAAATGTGATTAATTGATGAATATGTGATTAATAATTTTAATGAAGTTTGATTTAGTCCTAAAATTGCTCCAATTATTATTGATATAATAATTGAAAAGTAAATTAGTGATCTTGATTTAGTTAAATATACTAGATATAATGGAGCTAATTTTTGTCAAGTTAATAAAATAAAACAATTTTTTCAATTTATGAGATTAATAATTTTAGGTATTCATCAATGAAAAGGAGCAGCACCTAGTTTTATTAATAACCTAATTTGAATAAAGTAATTAAATAAGTTAATTTTGTAAGAATTAATTTCTAATTTATTTATTATAATTATAAATAATAAGATTGATGATCTTCTAGCTTGAATTATAAAATATCTTATTATTGAATTTGATGATTTATTAGTTTTTGTTATTAGTATAGGAATAAAAGCTATCATGTTAACTTCTATTCCTATTCATGCTCTAATTCAAGATGTTGAATTGATTGTAATTAATGTTCTAAAAATTAATATAATAATTAATATAAGATCTAAATTTGATTGTTTAAATTGTTTATTAAAAATAATATTATTCATTTAATGAAGGTAAATTAATTACATTTTTTATTCTATCAAAATAATTCTTTATTCAGACACTTCATTATAATTTTATAGTTAAAAGATAACATTAGATTGCAAATCTAAAATTATAAATTAACTAAATTTGTTAAAATTTAAAAATTATTTAGATAAAATGGCTGAAAAAAGGTAATAAATTGTAAATTTATTGATGAAATTAATTATTTCTTTTATCAAATTTATTTTATAGTGTATGATGCATTAAGATTTTTGATATCTTAAGAATTAGTTTAATTCTATTTAAAATAAAAAGAAAAAAATTTTAATTTTTATAAATGGGGTATGGGCCCATTAGCTTAACTTAGCTTATCTTTTTTTTATTAATTATACTAATTAAAAATATTCTCGTTTTTTCTTTTTTTTTTAAAACAAAATGA